GTGTATCTTTTAGTTTTGTTTACCCCCCTTATGGGGGCCATGGTCTCTGGTTTATTTGGAAGAAAGATAGGAGAGAGGGGGGCGGGAATTTTAACTTCAAGCTGTTTAATTATAAGTTTATCTTGATGTGTTTTGATATTTTATGAAACAACCTTGAGCTCCTCTACGACACATGTAAAATTATGAAGGTGGTTAGACTTTGACCTATTAACTGTCTATTTCGGTTTACAGTTTGATAGTCTTGTCGCGATAATGTTGCTCGTTGTTACAATTATATCCACTTTAGTTCATATCTTTTCTATGGCATATATGCAGGGGGATCCCCATATTCCTCGCTTTATGTCTTACTTGTCTCTCTTTACATTTTTGATGGTTGTATTGGTTACCAGCGATAATTATCCACAGTTATTTATTGGTTGGGAGGGGGTGGGTTTATGTTCTTATTTATTAATAAATTTTTGATTGACTAGGGTAGAGGCCAATAAAGCGGCCATAAAAGCTATGTTAGTTAATCGAGTGGGGGATGTGGGGTTGGTTTTAGCTATGTTTGTACTTTTGGATCGTTTTGGGTCCTTAGATTTTTCTTCTGCTTTTAACATGGTTGTTGTTTCTGCTCCGACTAGTGGTATTACCTTAATTTGTTTGCTATTGTTTGGGGGGGCGGTTGGAAAATCTGCACAGTTGGGGTTGCACACTTGGTTGCCGGACGCTATGGAGGGTTAATGTTGGGCCGCTTTGTTTAAGTAATTAGCTAGGGACGTTGAATCACTATACGCTGGGAAGGCTTGGAATAGTTGAAGGTGCATTTTTTAAGTTTTTAACCTTATAGGGGGCTCGGAGAGTCTATCAGCGGGTAACAAAACAGGGGGTTAGTAATTAGATTTAATAGATCGGTTTATTGAGTTTAAAAAGATAAGGTTGGGGCTTTAAAGGGGCGGACCTTTTCTCTCTTAAATTTTTCAATTTACAGAGGGAGTGGTAGGACTTTTGTTTTACAGATCCGGGTTGTTAAAAACCCCCCTCCATTGTTGGAACTTCCGAGACTAAATGTGATTCTACTTTACAAGCCTAAGTTTAGAGAGATATATATAAATTTCGATTATTTTCATGTAGAGGGGGGGGGGAGAGAGTGTTGTTCTTTGTTAAAGGGAATAAGATCCACTCTCTTTTTTTAATAAGACATTGTGGGTTTGCTGTTTTATTAGCCCATCTCTTGATTATTTTTAAGTTGGGGGGTAGAGAGGACAAAGGGTAAGTCGTCAGGCTCATCACCTGAAGAAACGGGTTCGACTCCCGTCTCTACGAGCCCTTTGTGGAATGGATTGGGGAGTTTAGGTTTAAATGAAGGGGGGGGGGTAGATAACTAGGATGGGCTAAATTGGACGAACGATTCGAAAAGGCGATGTCAAAGGGGCTTGAGAGCCGCATTTCCACACGGAGACGTAATGAAGCAAACTGGAAAAGGAAACATTTTAGTACCAGAGTGGCACAGAGAAATCAAACGAGATTCTGCAAGTAGCGGTGAGCGAAAGTGGAATAGTTCAATGGTCTGTTGGGGGCGAGTAAATAGTGGAAGAGAGGTGCTCACATATCTAAGACTAAATGTTAGTTCCATACCGAAAGAGAGAGTACTGTAAAGGAAAGTTTAAAGAGAATTGAAAAAATCTTGAAATCGGTCCTTTAGAGCAGCTGTAATACAGCGTACCTTTCGTATAATGGGTTTATAAGATATAGTTTGGCAAATTTAAGTTAGGACCTAAAAATGTATTGGGAGAAGAGAATGGAGGTAAAGAGAAATCGAGAGTGCTCTCTTTAGTCAAATTGCCCGAAACCAAGTGATCTAACCATGGGCAGTTTTAAGGAACGAACTGGTGGTTGTGGCAAAAACCTCGGATGACCTATGGTTGGGGGGGAAAGACTAATCGAACTTGGAGATAGCTGGTTTTCTGCGAAAACTATTGAAGTAGTGCGTTCACAATTCCGGGGGGGTTTGAGTTAAAAGAGTTTTTATGGTAAAGTATGATCGCTCGAAAGGGGGGGAAAGACCATGAATGTAAAAATCGAAGTGGACAGGCAGACAGTGGGCGAGAAAGTGCATTGTCAAAAGGGGGAGCCCTAATCAGAAGTTAAAGTCATAGATCGATTGGGGCTGTCTCTAAATAGTTAAGTGTAAAAGGAGTCTGGGATTTAAACAATGAGGAGGTAGGCTTGGGGCCAGCCATCTTTGAAAGAGGACGTAGTAGTCCACTTGAGAATTTTTTTATCCTTAAAATTATGGTGGCTAAAATAGAACTGAAATTCTGAGGGCGAAGTTTGCTTGGTAGTAGAACGGGCTGTTGGGTGGTTTAGTGAGAGCCCAAGCATCAGAAGAGATAATGTGAACATGAGTAAATAATTGTTGAACTACTTCTCCAGGTTTCCAAGTTTCAACCCTGGGGCTTGGGTAATACAGCCCCTAAGGTGGCGGCCGAGGGTCGCTTCGATGGGAGATAATAATAAACGCACAGAGTGCCAGGAAAGAATTATTAAAAGTTGGTACTGTCGTAAACTAACATAAGTGGGAGATAGTGGAGGGGAAAGTTTTTTTAAGGAACTCGGCAAATTTTTTGGCTTCCATTAGGGAGTTTTTATAACACAAGGCCTCGGCTGTTTACCAAAAACACAGCTCTTTGCTAATATGAAAGTAGAAGTATGAAGGGTGAGACCTGCCCCATGGTGTATCTAAAGGGGTCGGTAGGGCCGATATTATAAAGACAATTGAATGGCTGCGGTGACTGTGACCGTGAAAATGTAGCGTAATCAATAGTCAATTAATTGTTGGCCGGTATGAATGGTGTCACGAAGGCCTCACTGTCTTAAGAAAATCCCCTGTGAAATTGAATTTGTAGTGAAGATGCTACATTCAAATTGTTAGACGAAAAGTCCCCATGGAACTTTACTGGAGACTTATGTGGTCTATCTGACGAATAGATAGTTTAGATTAGGTGGTGTTAACTGTTGTTAGTAAAATTCACTCTTTTATTTTAAGAGGGCTAACTCTTCTTTTGAATAAAGTTAGAGAAATGAGGTAAGTTAGACAGTTTGGTTGGGGCGATCGCCTTTTAAAAAGTAACGAAGGTGGGCTTAAGATACATATTTAATAGTTGTCGTCTGACTGTGAAGGGGGAGCCCTGAGCAGACACTAAAAAGAGCCTTGTGCGGGTAATGGTGGGTTGCAGTGACCCGTTAATTTAAGGTGAAAGAGTTAACGATAAACAAATAAAAGTTACCCTGGGGATAACAGCGCAATAACGTTTGAGGGGTTTTCTTGATGACGATGTTTGCGACCTCGATGTTGAATTGCGGCATCCTGGGGTGCAGTCGCTCCCAAGGGTGGGTCTGTTCGTCCATTAAAGCCGTACATGATTTGAGTTAAAAGCGTGGTAACACAGCTTGGTTTCTATCTACAATTTGAAGAAACACTGATATAACTGTTTTCTAGTACGAAAGGATCGAAAAATTAGTGGTTTTCTTATTTTTATAAGTTACGATCAATCTATTGGCTTCGATAATTTTTGAAGGTGCCTTTTTGTTAATCGCTGATCGCCTCTAAAGTGGGAACATTTTATTTAGTTGTTTGAAGTTCTGTAGAGGAGTAGGTTCCTGTCTAATATGGGCGGGGGGTTTTCATGGATATAAAAAACAGTGTATCTTTTAGTTTTGTTTGAGTTCTAGAGTATCTTTAAAACCCATTTATTTATAAGTGGGGGTGTTGGGTTATGTTTGCATCATTGTCGGGTATTTTTGAGAAGGTTAACTTAAAAGTGGTTTGGGGGATCGGGTTCTACTTTGGATCTTTTTAAATGCTCGTGGCAATAGTTTATTTACTTTTAAAAGTATTTATAGTTGTGGTTCCATTGCTTATAGCAGTAGCTTATTTAACTTTAGCTGAACGGAAGGTTTTAGGGTACATGCAGGCTAGAAAGGGGCCAAACGTAGTGGGGGTGGCCGGGTTGGTACAGCCTTTTGCTGATGGCGTGAAATTATTTACCAAAGAGATGGTAATTCCGCACCACACTAATTTGTTTGTATATATAGTGGCTCCGATGCTCTCCTTCACTTTAGCCTTAGTTGTTTGGGGGGTAGTGCCCTATGAGAGGGGGGTTTTAATAAGTGATTTAAAAATAGGGATTTTGTATGTATTGGCCATTTCTTCCATAGGTGTCTATGCTATATTAATGTCCGGGTGGGCCAGTAATTCTAAATATGCTTTTTTGGGGGCGATTCGGGCGGCGGCTCAAATGATTAGTTATGAGGTTTCTATTGGGTTGATAATCATTTCGGTTCTTTTGTGTGTTGGTTCTTTGAGTATTACTGAAATAGTTTTGGCTCAAAATAGTGGCGTTTGGTTTGTTTTGCCGTTATTTCCTGTTACAATAATGTTTTTTGCTTCAGCCTTGGCGGAGACCAACCGGGCCCCCTTTGATTTAACAGAAGGAGAGTCGGAGCTAGTGTCGGGGTATAACGTAGAGTACGCCTCGATGTCTTTTGCTTTATTTTTTCTGGCAGAATATGCTCATATTATATTAATGAGTTGTTTAACAACTATATTATTTTGGGGAGGGTGACTCTCTCCGATTAGATATTTGGGAGGTGGGGCTGGGTGGTTTGGCCTAAAAGTGGCTTTAATAATTTTATTATTTATTTGAGTAAGGGCCTCTTTTCCTAGAATTCGGTATGATCAGCTTATGGCCTTGTTGTGAAAGGCGTATTTACCTCTAAGTTTAGGAATAGTAACTTTTGTGGCTAGTATTCTTTTCGGATTAAATGGCCCCCCTCCTATCTAAGTCTAAAAACTATTCTTTCAAGATAAGGAGGCTTAAGTTTAGAGAAAGATTAGTAAAACAGATCCGTTTTTTATTGGAATTAAGGGGTTTTGGAGGTTGGTCTATAGTGGCCGGAGAAAGTAGTTAGAATATATTTTGAGATTTTAGGTATTACTCTTTTATAGGGGGGTGAAATGCTCTTTATTATGTTTAGTTGGGTGTATCTAAAGCAGATAGAGTCAACCTTTTTTTATGAGTTCTCTAACTTAGGGTGGGCGTGCAGTTCGATCTGGGGGGGGGTTTTCCTATGCCATTGCGAAAAGTGAATCCTCTTTTATCTCTAATGAATAGTGTATTGGTGGATTTGCCGTCTCCCTCTAATATAAGTTATTTGTGGAATTTTGGCTCTTTGTTAGGACTGTGTTTAGTTATGCAAATAGTAACCGGGTGTTTTTTGTCAATGCACTATTGTGCGGAGGTCGGTTTGGCTTTTGCCTCGGTGGGACATATTATGCGCGATGTAAACTATGGTTTTTTACTAAGACACTTTCATGCCAATGGGGCTTCTCTGTTTTTTCTGTGCCTCTATATTCATATAGGTAGAAGTTTGTATTATGGGGGCTATACTAAAACTTCGGTTTGGCGAGTTGGTATAATAATATTTGTTTTGACCATGGGTACTGCTTTTATGGGCTATGTGTTACCTTGAGGTCAGATGTCTTTTTGGGCGGCTACGGTTATTACGAACCTATTGTCTGCTTTTCCTTATGTGGGAGCAGATATTGTTCAATGGGTTTGGGGGGGGTTTAGTGTTTCTAGCGCTACGCTCACTCGATTTTTTGGTCTGCATTTTCTATTCCCTTTTCTTTTAGCAATTTTAGTTGGAGTTCATTTAATCTATTTACATGTAGAGGGGTCGAATAGTCCTATCGGAGTTAAGGGCCCGGTGGATGACGTGGTCTTTCATGTTTATTACACATCTAAGGATTGATATGGAATGGTAGTTACGATCGTGTTATTAAGTGTTATTGTGTACCTAGCCCCTAATTTATTAGGTGACCCAGAAAATTTTATTCAAGCCAATTCATTGGTGACTCCAGTTCATATTCAGCCTGAGTGGTATTTTTTATTTGCTTATGCGATCTTACGTTCGATCCCCAATAAATTGGGGGGAGTGGTCTCTATGTTTTTTAGTATATTAATCTTATTTTTTCTTCCATTACTCCATCGGAGTTGATTAAGAGGCTTACCATTTCGCCCCTTTGGGCGCTTGGCCTTTTGATTTTTAGTAGTGGACTTTTTTCTTCTTACTTGGATTGGGTCTCAGGTGGTTGAAGAGCCTTTTATAGTAATTGGGCAATTAGTCTCTTTTTTTTACTTCTCTTATTTTTTTATTTGAGTTCCTTTGTTGGGGGAATTAGAGAATCAACTATTATTTTTTTTGAGGGTGGAAAGTGGTTGTATATAAACCTAAGTTCTGTGTGCCTTTTAATTAATGATGCCCTCTAACTCTTTGGAGTAGTGTTCAGACTTAAGTAAAAACACATATGTGTTTTTTTCTATTGTTTAAATCGTGTATTATAGGTATAGAATTGTAGCTGTGGTATTGTTATTATTGGGGGGTTGGGGGATGGTTTTTAATAGAGGCCATTTTATAATAATGGTAGTCTCTATTGAATTAGTTTGATTAGCAGCTTTTTTTTTGTTTTTAATTAATTCCATAGAAAGAGATCTTTTAATTGAACAAGTCTTTACAATTATGGGTTTAACAATAGCGGCGGCGGAGTCCGCCATAGGGTTAGCCATTATGGTTGCTTATTATCGAATAAGAGGAACAGTACTTCTTAAATCTTTAAGTTCACTTAGGGGTTAAAAGAAAAATTGTTATGGGGGGTTGGCTTGAATAATATTATTTGGGCGGATTTGGTTATTATAGTGAACATAGAATTTTATAGCCTTCTCTTTTTATTAATTTTTAGTGTAGTTTTATCTGCTTTTTTTTCTGGCGCCTCTTATTTTTTAGGGGTGAAACAGCCGGATCGGGAGAAAGTTTCGGCTTATGAGTGTGGGTTTGAGCCCTTTGGAGTTCCCGGGCGCCCTTTTTCGGTGCGATTCTTTTTAGTTGGTATTTTGTTTTTAATTTTTGACTTAGAAATATCTTTTCTTTTCCCTTGGTGTGTAATTTATAATCAAATCGCCCCCCTTGGTTTTTGAATTATGGTAGTATTTTTAGGGATTTTAACTTTAGGTTTGGTTTATGAGTGGATTAAAGGGGGGTTGGAGTGGGAATAGGTGTATTGTTAGTACAAAAGTGTTATCTAAAGATTAGTTCTCCGACCAACTTTTTGGAGCCTTTGCATTTTTGGTTTCCATATGTGTGGCGGTACTCAGGGGTGAAAACGGCATAGTAGTGGGGCCTTTTCACATAAGCAAGTAGGCGGCCCTGGGTTTGCGACTAGTTATGGTTTACTTTAAAAATGAAGTAAGGGGCTTTGTCTGGGATTAACCCGGGGGTTTTCTATTGTATTAAGCGTGTTTCTGTTTACGATTTGGATTGAGATGTGATCTAACACTTTATTCGACTTCGTCGAACAAAAAGGGGGGGGCCGAATGGTTTTAGATAGTATTTGGATTATTTAAATTTGTAAGAAAATCCTTTGGTTCTTCTAAATATTGTTATTCGATACCAACAGAACGTGCTTGGGCCGAAATTGTTTGTGTTGAAGAAGAAAAGATTTGGGAGTTCGTGTTGTACCACTATTAAGAGCGGCGATTAGTCAGCTTTTGGTTATGGACATACAATGTTGCTCAGGTTGTTAAAAGTGCGGAGGGACAAAGACGGAGGGAATTTTCATTAATAAATATGCTCTGGTGGGCGGGGGCTTTCAAGAAAATGGAGATGCCGCAATTAGACACTATTACTTATTTGACTCAATATAGGTGAACTTTATTTGTTTTGTTCTTATTGTTTTTCCTGTTGGTGTTTTTTGTTTTACCCACTATTAAAATTAATTGGCTTATAAGAAGATCTATAAGGGGAGGGGGGGCTGTTTTCGAAGGTGGTTTAGCATTAACTAAAGAAGTTGTCTCTGTTTGGGGGCAGTTTTAACTTGTAGTGAAGATGCCGGTTAAATGTCCGGTAGAATTAAGAAAGATATTGGATATTTTAAAAATGAGAGAAAGAGGGATGGGAACCAATTTATATTTAACTCGTTGAGTTTTTTCTACTAATCATAAGGATATCGGCACGTTATATTTAGTGTTTGGGGTTGGGGCTGGTATGATAGGTACGGCTTTTAGTGTGTTAATAAGACTGGAGCTCTCTGCCCCGGGGGCAATGTTAGGGGACGATCATCTTTATAATGTAATTGTTACTGCACATGCTTTTATTATGATTTTTTTCTTGGTTATGCCAGTCATGATAGGGGGGTTTGGAAATTGGTTAGTGCCACTATACATTGGGGCACCCGATATGGCCTTTCCACGACTTAATAATATTAGTTTTTGGCTATTGCCCCCGGCTTTAATCTTACTATTAGGCTCTGCCTTTGTTGAACAAGGAGTTGGCACAGGATGAACGGTTTATCCCCCCTTATCTAATATTCAAGCACATTCCGGGGGGGCGGTGGATATGGCTATTTTTAGTCTCCATTTAGCCGGGGCGTCTTCAATATTGGGGGCAATGAATTTTATAACAACGATATTTAATATGAGGGCTCCAGGAGTAACGTTGGATCGGATGCCACTATTTGTGTGGTCTATATTGATTACTGCTTTTTTATTATTATTATCTTTACCAGTATTAGCTGGGGGTATAACTATGCTTTTGACGGATAGAAATTTTAACACTACTTTTTTTGATCCTGCAGGGGGGGGGGACCCTATTTTATTTCAGCATTTGTTTTGGTTTTTTGGACATCCAGAGGTCTATATATTAATATTACCTGGCTTTGGAATGATTTCTCAAATTATACCGGCTTTTGTTGCCAAGAGACAGATTTTTGGGTATTTAGGAATGGTTTATGCAATGCTTTCTATTGGAATATTGGGTTTTATTGTGTGAGCTCATCACATGTTCACGGTTGACTTTAGCCATTGAAAATAGTAATATTTTTGCGCTTTGTCCTGCTATATGCTGAGCCAATCTTTTGGGAATAAGTGTTCGTTTTTCCCCTCTTGTTTTCCAATTTACAGAGGGATCGGTAAGACTCTTGTCTTACAAACTAAGGCAGCAAAAATTTTATCTTCCTGGGGTCAATCAGCAGGAAACTAAACCCCCCTTTGGTGGCTCTTTTTTTTTTCTGAGAAAGGGGCGTTTTAGGGTCCTTAGAGACTGCATGTGGGAGATTCGGACTTAATAATAATAAACAGCCTTCAACCTTCCAAGACCTTCAATGGTTGATTGGGTTTGTTGAGGCTGTAGGTTGGGTTTTTGTTCTTAAAAAGGGGGGTTATGGTGTAGGGGGGTTTAATATAACGCTCTCTATTTGGCAGTGTTTGAAGGAGACTCCGACTCTTTATTATATAAAACGTCGATTAGGACATGGACATGTGAGGGTTTTAAAGTCGGATCTGTTAGGGAGATATTCTCTTACAGATAAAACCCATTTCTTTGGTCTTTTCTTTTTATTAGAAGGAAAACCTTGAACTCCTCGTTTTTACGATTTAGAGAGGGCTTGGGGGGCTTTAATATCTCTTGAAAATAAAGGCTCTTTTTGTGACATAGGGAGGACGAGGGGGGCCTTAGAGAGAATTAGGGGGGAGCTGGCTTTTGTTTTGAGCTATCAATTAAAGGGGTTTTCTGTTGATCTCTTTGAAGATTGGTTTGTGGGGTTTGTCGAGGGGGGGGGCCTTTTTATTATTAATTTTAAGTATCGTTTAAAGAGGGGGCCCAAAAAAGAAGTAATTTGGGTTTTGGCCCTGGTACAAAGTGTTAAGGACGGGTTTGTTTTGGAGCAATTCAAAGGCGGATGGGGGGGCACTTTTAGATTTAATAAAAAGGATGGCATTTATATTTGAGAAGGGAGTCAGAGGGGGGTTTTGGTTGGGATAATGGATCTTTTTAAGGGACACTCTTTATGAACTAAAAAAAAAATTGCCTTTACGAAGTGAAGAAGAGTATTGGGGTTGGTTTTAAGAAAGAATATAGGCCTAATTTAAGGGGGTGTATGAAATAAGTAAGTAAAAAATTTTATAGACGAAAGAAGGTGTTGGGATTAAGGTACAGTCCAGGCTCGGGGTGCAGCCCCGGGGAGAGGGTGCTTCTATGGTGGCTCCCTCAATATATAAGTGGAATGGACGTGGATACAAGGGCGTATTTTACTGCGGCAACTATGATTATTGCGGTACCAACTGGAATAAAAGTGTTTAGTTGGTTGGCCACTGTTTATGGCGGAACTTTGAGATTAGATACTCCTATGCTTTGGGCCATAGGTTTTGTTTTTTTATTTACGCTAGGGGGTTTGACGGGGGTTGTATTAGCGAATAGTTCTCTAGATGTTGTTTTACACGACACATATTATGTCGTGGCCCATTTTCATTATGTGTTGTCTATGGGGGCGGTTTTTGCTATCTTTGGTGGTTTTTATTATTGAGTGGGGAAATTTACTGGGTATTGTTATAATGAATTTTATGGTAAAGTTCACTTTTGGTTGATATTTGTGGGGATTAACTTGACCTTTTTTCCACAACATTTTTTAGGTTTAACCGGTTTTCCAAGACGATATTCGGATTTTGCAGATAGTTTTGCTGGTTGAAATCTTGTGAGTTCTCTCGGTTCGGCGATCGTTTTGGTAGGGATTGTTTGGTTTCTGTATATTATCTATGATCTCTATATTCGAGAAGAGCCATTTGTGGGCTGAGTTGATAATATGGGGTTGGGTGGGGCTTCTTTAGAATGGGTCCACATTTCTCCTCCTCTCTCTCATACTTATATGGAAAACACTTCTCTTTTAAAATTAGAAAAAAATGAATAGTTTAGGATATTTAACAAATAGCGATTTATTCGCGCTTCATACAGTAATTGGGAGGGAGTGTCTCCGGTCCTTTTAGAGCACAATTCGACATAAAGTGGTTTTGAAGGTGCGGGGCAGTTTTCTGGTAAATATTTAAGAACAGTCTTTTAAAGTTGGGAGTAGTGTTTTTTAAGTTTGTTGGAGGGGGCTTTTTTAATGCAAACTATTTTATGTCACCCCTATCATTTAGTCGAGCCCTCTCCCTGGCCATGTTTGGGAGCTGGAGGGGCCTTTTTTATTACTGTGGGTAGTGTTGTGTACTTTCACTATGGTATAGGTCCAGTTATGTATATAGGAGTTTTGGTGGTTGTGATAATTATGTTTGTTTGGTGGCAAGATGTTATTAGAGAGTCTACTTTCCAGGGGTATCACTCTTTGGTGGTTAAACAAGGGATGAGATATGGAATGCTTTTATTTATATTATCTGAAGTTCTTTTCTTTTTTTCTTTTTTTTGGGCTTTTTTTCATAGTAGTTTAGCCCCCGCTGTTGAGCTGGGTGTCGTTTGACCCCCTCAGGGAGTAAATCCACTAAATCCTTTTTCAGTTCCTTTATTAAATACTGCTGTTTTATTAAGCTCTGGTGTTACAGTCACTTGGGCTCACCATGCTATAATTAGTGATAAAGAAAAAGAGGCCATTAGGGGTCTGTCATTTACTATTTTTTGGGGTATTTTGTTTACGGGGCTACAAGCAATTGAGTATTATGAGGCGCCTTTTGCTATCTCGGACTCGGTTTATGGTTCTACTTTTTTTGTGGCAACTGGGTTTCATGGTCTTCATGTTATAATAGGGACCACCTTTTTGACTGTTTGTTTGGTTAGACTAAAATCTAATCAATTTACTTATCGTCAACATGTTGGATTTGAGGCGGCCAGCTGGTATTGGCATTTTGTGGATGTGGTGTGATTATTTTTATATCTTTGTATTTATTGATGGGGTTCATAGCCTTTCTGAAACCGGGGGGTGGGTTTTATTACAAGAGAAAATTGGGTGCAGATGTTAAATAGTTTTTTTTATATCGTCAATATATGCGGAAAGAGAGATACCCCGGAACCTTGACACTTGGGTTTGCAGGACGCGGCGGATCCTGTGATGGAGGAGATAATTTTTTTTCACGATCAGATTATGTTCTTATTGGTTATTATTATTATAGTGGTGTTATGGTTGATCGTTGAGGCTTTAAATGGTAAGTCTTATGATAGAAATTTGATTGACGGGACTCTATTAGAGATAGTCTGGACAATTATTCCGGCTATAATATTGGTTTTTATAGCCTCTCCTTCTTTAAAACTATTATATTTGATGGATGAGGTTGTGGGCCCTGTTTTGACAATTAAAGCAATTGGACACCAATGGTATTGATCTTATGAATATTCAGATTATCAAGAAGAAACGTTGGAGTTTGATTCTTATATGGTTCCAACATCGGATTTAAATAGTGGAGATTTTAGGCTATTAGAAGTAGATTATGGATTGATTGTTCCTATCAACACGCATGTCAGAATCTTGGTAACTGCTGCGGATGTCTTACATTCGTTCGCTGTCCCTGCACTGGGTTTAAAAATAGATGCGGTTCCGGGTCGATTAAATCAAGCGGGGCTCTTTGTTAAAAGACCGGGATTGTTTTATGGTCAATGTTCGGAACTTTGTGGGGCAAATCATTCTTTTATGCCCATAGTAATAGAGGCAGTTTCTTTAGACAGATATATCAATTGGATATTATCTTTGTCTCAAGACAAGGCAGGCTTTTAACGGGTTTTAGTGGAACTTGGGGCGCGTCCGGCCAGCATTATATGTTCATGCCAGATATTTCGAATATACTAGGGCCCTTATTAATGGGTTTTGAACGGCTCCGGAGCTGTCTATTTGGCACGATGTCGGGCCTGCCTAAAGACGCGGGTGTTTCTTGATGTATTTGTTTGAAGAGAGGTAGCGGCTGGGCTCACACTCCTGGATTTAATTTAATTTTGTGGGTGGAGTGAATAATAAGCGCTTTTACATTGGGAGCGGCGATTGTCAGCATAAATGGTTTTATTTTAAAACCTTCGGTTTTTATACTATTGATTATAGGCGGAGTGGGGGTGGGCCTTTCTTTTTTCTTTGAGTTTTTGTGGAATTTCTTATATGTAGGGGGGTATGGTGAGTTATGGATTATAAATAGTTGGACCGAGATGGCTAAATTAATTATTATTATAGGTTCTGTTGCTGTTTTATTGATGGTGGACCCGGGAAAGCTAGTCTTTCTGAAGTTTTCTTTTTTTCAAACAAATGGCCACTTACCTGTTTTAATTTTAATGGTAGCATTTGGGAGTCTTTGTCTAGTTTCTTCTAGTAATTGACTTTCTGTTTTTTTGGCCATTGAACTATCCACTCTTTCCCTCTTTATATTAGCTGCTCAAGGGGGGGGGTCTGGACATAGTGCGGAGGCTGGTTTGAAATATTTTGTATTAGGTGCACTTTCCTCCGGTTTATTTTTATTTGGGTGTGCTCTATTGTGTGGGTTAACGGGGGGGGTTCATATATCATATATAAATTTAGTACTTAATTCAGGGTGTTCTCTCTCCGAGGCCCGGGTTCCTATAGGAATCTTATTAATAGTGGTGGCTCTCCTATTTAAACTGTCTGTCGCCCCTTTTCATATGTGGGCGCCCGATGTGTATGATGGGGCACCTACAATTACGACCGCCCTGTTGACCATAGTACCTAAAGTTGGCGTCTTTTCTATTTTGGTGTCTATTGGGCCGGCTGTAAATATTTTGTTAGTTGGGACTATTTTTTCGCTGCTTGTAGGGGCGCTCGGTGCTTTAAATCAAACCAAGGTTAAACGGTTGTTGGCTTACAGTGGTGTTGGACATATGGGGTTTGTACTTTGGGGGATAGGGATTGGGTCGTTTGAGAGCATTCAGGCTAGTTTAGTGTATATGGTTTTGTATGTAACAATGTCTATTTGTGTTTTTACTATAATATTGGCTTTAGGTACTGTAAAGAGTTTAATTGTAGAGTTTAGTGGGCTTTCGAGGAGATTACCTATTTTGGCTTTAACCTTGGCTTTGACTTTTCTTTCGATTGCTGGAATTCCCCCTTTAGTGGGGTTTTTAGGTAAGTGGTTGGTTCTACTATCTGGTGTGGTTTATCAGTATTATTTAATCTTTATTTTGGCTGTGGTTTGTTCTGTAGTGGCGGGTGTTTATTATGTTAGAATAGTCAAAATTATTTATTTTCAGGCCAGCTATTCTCTTTTAATTAGTTCAAAAACGCTTAAAAAAGAAAATAGAATAAATTTAAGAAAAGCTTTGTTAATTGGTGTTGGTTCGTATATTATTGGATTTACAATGCCCTCTCCTAATTTATGGTTACAATTGGCTCATTGGGCGGTAGGGGGGTTGTTTTAATGGAGAGCGGTGTAATTACTTTTTTTGCTTTTTAAAATAGTTTCTTAAATAGAGGGGGGTTTAATGGCTTTTGTTCTTATTTGTTAGATATTAGTAGGTATACTTTTTATTGTTTAGTGGGGTTCTGTTTAAATATTTTTAAAAATCCTTTGGTTTTGGGGAACTAGGAATATACGTGTCTTTCTTATACATGCTAGTGGATGACGGTTAAAGAGGGGACAAAACGTGCGAACAGGTGAGGAAACCCGAGAGCTAAGTTTTGGGGCGGGGCTGGAGTCGTATTAGGTCGAAGGTGGTATAAAAGACCACCTTGCCCAGGATGCGTGGCTTTAAACTGGAAGCCATCTTTTCACTGAAGCAAAGGGAGGGCTCAAAAAGGGGGCGGAAAGCTCCTGAGGCAGCAGTATATAACTTTATGCAATGTACGAAAGTGCGACATAGAAGGGGCGTATTACTTAATCTGTCTAATTAAGTGCCAGCAGACGCGGTGAAACTTAAGGATTAGTATTATAGGAAAAAGCGTAAAGGGTGTGAGGGGCTTATCCCGACAAGAGGGTAAATGGAATTTTTCTGTAGGGGTAGAATGTGAAGATAGAAAAAAGAACTCTAAACGCGAAGGCAATTTATCTCATGGGAGGTACGCCAACTGCTCCGTTGTTACACGAAAATATGGGGAGCAAACAGGATTAGAGACCCTGGTATATTGTAAATAATGAAGAAGATGTGAGGCAATCCTAAAAGGCAATAAATTTTTCGCTTGAGTAGTATGATCGCAAGATTTAAATTCAAAAAACTTGGCTGTTCACTGCTATAATCAGAGGAGCGTGTCGTTTAATTCGATAGTCCGCGAGAAACCTTACCCAAACTTGAATTCGCCCATTTAACAGGTATTGCATGGCCGTCGTCAATTTGTGTATTAAATGTAAAACGGATTCAACCCAGTGGTTGGCACCCCATCGTCTTCGGAGCGTTGTCATTATTGGATGAAGTCAGGTCTTATTGTCCTAATGTTTGGGGATTAGATGCGCTACATTTTCTTATACAATGGGAGATTTTGAAGGTGGAACCCTAAAGTAAGAGTTCGGGAGGTGGCTGGAAGATAGCTGAAAGTTGTATTTGATAGTAATTAGAAAGTAGAGCGTTCTGGTGAAATTGACGCAGTATTAGTACAAATAGCCCGTCGTCTTGGTCAAGAAGGGTTACTCAAATGCCCCCTGTTGTTGGGGTGTAGTGTTACTTTGAGATGGAGTAAGTCGTAACATAGTAAGGGTGGGGGAACTGGCTCTTGGGAATGCTCTTATTATGAGTGTTTTGGCGAAAAAAAAGAAGATGGGACCTAATGTTATTTATTTCTATGATTTAAATGATTATTTGTTAGTATCAACGTATGTGCTTTATGCATTAAATCCAGCAGAGCCTGGGATGGGTATTTATATTCTGCATGATTCTTCTATTTTACAAATAAATGAAGCTTTTCCTATTGGTTTTAATATGGCACAAAGGGCTTTTAATGCTGCCCTTCATAATGCAATGCTTTCAGATGAGTTATTTTGTAGGTCTCATCTAAATTATATTGAGGGAATGAATCACTTAAGACAGGCATCTCATGAAATGTATGAGGGTTTGGATCTTTTTAGAATGTGTCGGTTTTTTAGAGTCCTTTAGAAGCTCTAATCTGAGTCCTACCCAGGAACAAGAGTTATGCCACCTTTTACAAAGGGGTTTTGAAGGGGTACAGAGGAGGCTAGACGAGGCTAGTATTAGTCTGGCTACGGCACAAGAGCCGCTAAGCAGGGCCTTTTTGGAGGAGAATCTGGCAGAAGAGGGGGTAAGGGCTTTTCATTTTAATCTTTCTACGGCACTAGAGGTGCTATCGTACTAGAGGCGCTGAGAGCTTCCAGATAATAATTATACCTCGGGGCTAGAGTTATTAAGAGCTTCACATATCAACTCTGCCTCGGGGGACCCCCCATATTAATTATACCGAGGAATTAGAGTTGGGAAGATTTCCGCCTATTGGCTAGTTTAATTTTAACTGAGTTATGTTTGTTGTTTTGTTTGAAAAATGGTCTAAATCTGGTTTTTTTTTTACTTTTTATGGGGGTGGCTTCTGTGATGGGAATACCTCGAGAAGAGGGGGAGCAATTAAAAAGAGTGGCCCTAGAGTGGGGACTAGCTATTTTGGTTTGCACTTTAGTTTTGTGAAGCGTTTTTGATGCGGAGGGCCAATTTCAAATTATCAATCAAATAGAGTGAATTCTCTCCCCAATCTTAAATTTTCAATGGGGTCTGGTTATTTTAGCTTTAGACGGAGTCTCCTTATTTTTTTTTATTTTGACTGCGTTATTGATACCAATTTGTATCTTAATTAGTTGAAAGTCAATTAAATATTTGTTTAAAGAGTTTTTATTGTGTTTATTATTTTTAGAGGCTCTATTAATTGGAGTGTTTTTAGTACTTGATTTACTTTTATTCTATATTTTGTTTGAGGGAATATTAATTCCCATGTTCCTTTTGATTGGTGTTTGAGGTTCAAGAGAAGAAAAGGTGCGTGCTTCTTATTATTTTTTTTTTTATACTTTCGCTGGGTCAGTGTTTATGCTTTTTGGCGTATTTCAATTATATAGAAACACAGGAACAACCGATTATCAAATATTATTAAATATCCAACTCCCTTTTTGTGCTCAAAAATGAATATTGGTAGGGGTTTTTTTTAGTTTGGCGGTTAAAATCCCGCAAATACCCTTTCATATTTGATTACCCCAAGCTCATGTGGAGGCCCCAGTTTCTGGTTCGGTAATATTGGCGGGAATATTGTTAAAGTTAGGGGGCTATGGGTTCTTGCGGTTTTCTTGGGCGATTTTACCAGCAGCCTCGGAATATCTGGCTCCTCTAATAGTCATGCTAGGTGTAGTTGCTATTATTTATGGAAGCCTAATTACTTGTCGGCAAGTGGATTTTAAGCGGCTTATTGCTTATTCTTCCGTAGCACACATGGGGTTGGTGCCTTTAGGTTTATTTTCTCATACAATAGAGGGGTTGGTGGCGGCGGTCTTTATGATGTTGGCCCATGGTTTTGTTAGTTCGGCTCTTTTTATTGCTATTACTTATTTGTATGAACGTCACCATACTCGTCTTATTAAATATTATCGGGGGGTGACTCTTACAATGCCAATTTTTGTTACTATAATGATGATTTTGTCATTAACTAATATGGGAATTCCCTTAAGTTGTAATTTTGTTGGAGAACTTTTTTCATTGTTAGCTGCTGTTGAATATAATTTGGGGCTTGGGGTTTTAGTTACTTCAGGTATGGTTTGGTCGGCGGCGTATTCTCTTTATTTATATAATCGAATTAGTTTTGGGGGTGGTTCCAATTATCTTCTTTTTACTAGAGATTTAAATCGGGGTGAGCTTTTAGCCGTTTCCCCTTTAGTAATAGGAATTGGGGGGGGGGGAATAATACCTTCAATAATTATAGACCCCGTAAAAAATGCGATAGTATTTAGCCCGGGGGGGGTGTAGTTGTTTAGTGTTGGTTGGACTGATTGGGGTGGGCTTTCATGTGTTAGCGTTTGTAATTGTGGGCTCTGGGATAATGGTGATATCAACCCTTAGCCCAGTTCATTCTATTTTTTGGTTGATCGTTGTTTTTGTGGGCTCTGCCGCCCTTTTTCTTTTATTAGGGGTAGACTTTGTTGCTTTAATGTTTTTAATAATCTATGTGGGGGCCATTGCTATTTTGTTTTTGTTTGTAATTATGCTGTTGAATTTAACCGATTTCCTGCCGGCTTTTCGATGGGGGGGGGGAGAGGCCGATATGACAAATTATGCCCCTATTGGTTTAACAATTGGAACTTTTTTTTTTTCGGAAGTGGCTTCAAGTTGATTAATAGTGGGGGGCCCCTATGCTCATCGAACCTCTTTTTGGGGGGAGAGGGGGGGGGCTTGAGATTTGGCGTCTTCTTGGTTTTTAATGAAGTACCATAATATTGAAGCGCTTGGACGTATCTTATATATAGCTTGTTATTATTTATTTATTTTAGCTAGTCTTATACTATTGGTGGCAATGATAGGGGGTATAGTATTAACTCAAGAAGTTGGGGCAGAAGTAGGGCCTCTGGCGAAGAAACAAGAGATTTTTCTTCAGACTAGTCGTGCTTATGACAAATTGAGTTAGGGGCCCGGGTAGTTTTTAAAAAATTTTCTATAAATAGCACGTTTTAAGTTTGGGGCGAAGGATAGCTTTTTTCTGGATTATAGTAAAACCAGATGTAGGATTCCTCTTTAGATGTGTGCAATAAAAGTTTTATATATACAGGGGCCAGGATACGAAAAATAATTAAATTGTCTTTTTGACATGGGAGTTGTGCTTCAGTCCGAAGATTGCTCTTTCCAGATAGAATATAAATGAGTGGCGCTTATTTTGATCAATTTAAAGTAGTGGGTCTGATCGTTTTGACGAATTCATCAATGATGATGATAATTGCAGCGATTGTCGTTTTATTATTGTTTAGAGGAGCTCAATTAATCCCGGATAGATGGCAATCTATTATTGAATCCATCTATGCCCATTTTCATGGTGTCGTAAAAGATAACTTAGGGTCGGAGGGATTAAAGTATTTTGCCTTTATTATTTCTCTTTTTTTTTTCATAGTGTTTTTGAATATGTTAGGCTTATTTCCTTATGTCTTTACTCCTACAGTTCATATAGTAGTTACATTGGGCCTATCATTTTCAATAATAATAGGTGTGACTTTAGCCGGGCTTTGGGGGTTTGAATGGGATTTTTTTAGTATATTAATGCCGGGCGGTGCTCCTTTGGGTCTGGCGCCCCTTTTAGTATTAATAGAAACGGTAAGTTATATGTCTAGAGCTATTTCCTTAGGAGTTCGTCTGGCAGCTAATTTGTCGGCTGGGCATCTATTATTTGCTATTTTAGCTGGATTTGGTTTTAATTTGTTAATGGTTAATGGGCTTGTAGGCTTTTTTCCTTTATTAATAATGGTTTTTATAACATTATTAGAAGTGGCGGTTGCAGTAATTCAGGCGTATGTATTTTGTTTATTAACTACTATTTATTTGGCGGACACAATCGTATTACATTAATTGAGAAGGGGTTGCTCTTTAGTGGGGAGTCTGGTTTATAGATTGTTAGATGAAAAAATTTGCTCTTATACTTTATCAAACAAATAGAGTGTGTTGGGGCGCCTCGCTCTATTAAAAGTAAATAAGTTGTAAAGTAGAAGATAGAGTCCTGTCTATTATGAGAGTAGTAGTGGGCTGAAGTGGGCCTTCAGTTAATTTTAACACCAACTCCGGTCTCTGCCCTGATTCATGCGGCCACTATGGTAACGGCGGGTGTTTTTTTATTAATTAGATCTTCTCCCTTTTTAGAGCAAGCCCCGCTGGCTCTAATGGTTGTAACAATTATTGGGTCTCTAACAGTGTTTATGGCAGCTACAGTTGGAATGGTTCAAAATGATTTAAAAAAAGTGGTCGCTTATTCGACTTGTAGTCAATTGGGGTATATGGTGGTGGCTTGTGGGATCTCCCATTACTCCATAGGCCTATTTCATTTAATGAATCATGCTTTTTTTAAGGCTCTATTGTTCTTAAGTGCTGGGTCTGTAATTCATGCTTTGTCTGACGAACAAGATCTAAGGAAGATGGGGGGGTTGGTAGGGCCCATCCCCCTTACTTATATAATGGTCGTTCTTGGCTCTTTGTCTTTAATGGGGTTTCCTTATTTAACAGGGTTTTATTCTAAAGATTTAATTTTAGAGTTGGCCCACGATCAATATTATTTAACTTTTGCTTATTGATTGGGGGCCTTTTCTGCCTTATTAACCGCCCTCTATTCGACTCGATTGGTTTATTTAGCTTTTTTATCTAATACCAACTCTAGAAAGGAGGTTTTTATGCGTGTTCATGAGGGCTCTTGAAGTTTAGTTTTCCCTCTAGTTTTGTTAGCTTTAGGGAGTCTTTTTGTGGGTTATTTGGCTAAAGAGGCGATTTGATCTTTTCAAATAACAATCTCCCCTATTGTTCCCAGCTCTATTAAATTAATGCCGGTCTTTCTTAGTTTGGGGGGGATTACATTTGTTATTGCGCTTTATTATTATTTGGCACATCTTTTTAGGACACCCCCTTCGTCTATTGGTCGAATAAGTTATACTTTTTTATGCTCTGCTTGGCAGTTCAATTATATTTTAAATCATTTTTTGGTGGAGAGGGTGTGAGTGGGGGGTCATTTAATTTCGCATCGGACCATCGATAAAGGCACATTAGAGTTGGTGGGCCCCAAGGGGGTGTCTTACTTTTTAATTAAATTAACGCAAGGTCTTAGTAATTTTCAATCGGGTTTGGTTTTTAACTATGCTTTAGTTATATTGATTGGTCTTGTCCCTTTTATTTGGGGAGTTGTCTAACTCTCTTATTAATGTTTTTATCGCATCCAAGGAGGGGGCTTTTTTTAAAACATAGGTAGGCGGGGGTTGTAAGGTGAAAGCCAATTGAGGGGGTTAGGTTAAAGTAGACTGTTAGCCTTCAAAGCTAAAGATGTGGGTGCAAGTCCCACCCCCCCTGATCGGGATTTAATGAAAAAAAGAGGAAATAACACATGATGAATTGAGTCTAGGTTGTAAATAATGGGTTTGTGGGGGGAAAAGAGAGTTTTTCATAAATAAAAAAAATA